ATAAGACTATATATCTAAAATCTATCTAATTCTAATATAGAAATTATTTGAAAAAAAAAAATACATATATGTATATATGTAAATACATTATGTTATACATTATAGTTAGAAGTAGTTCTATATATTCTATATATTCTATCTATATCGTTAGATATAGTTAGTTCTATAGTTAGATATAGTTAGTTCTATAATAGTTAATAAAATATGAACTATATACAACTATATGGTTCTAGTTCATATTAAATATAAATATAGTTAGTATTATAAAATTAAAATAAATAGCTAAGCTAAGATTGGCTAATAGATGAAATCCGGTAGTTTCTTTGATTTCTATATACTATTTTTCTCTTATGTTATGTGATATGTGTATGTGATATGTGAGCCCGCTTAGCTCAGAGGTTAGAGCATCGCATTTGTAATGCGATGGTCATCGGTTCGACTCCGATAGCCGGCTTTTTTCTATCGATTTTTTACGTGATTGAGAGTCTCTCTCCCCATTTTATCAAAATGTTGAATAACTGATCCATCTATTATGTCGTGGTAACTTGCAACTATAAATAAAAAACAACATATTGGAAGAATTAGATCTCTTTCTACATAACAAATCATAAAAGAACAAATTATAAAACGTAGCCACAACTTCCTATATATACAAAAAATTTTAAAATTATATTTATATATAGAAATTATATATATACATATATACCAAAAATTACATATATACCAAAAATACGGATAGTGATACAATTTATTTTATTATACTTTTTTGTAGTATTTCAATAAATTTAGCTTTGCTTTGTTTATCCTTTAGTTCAGTCTTAATTTAGAGTTCAGTTTTAATTTTTGTTTATTCTTAAACAATGAAATTTCAATAAAATAAAAAAAGGAGTCTTTATGTCTCGTTACCGAGGACCTCGTTTCAAAAAAATACGTCGTCTGGGGACTTTACCAGGACTAACTAGTAAAAGACCTAGATCCGGAAGTGATCCTAAAAACCAATTGCGTTCTGGTAAAAGATCGCAATATCGTATTCGTCTAGAAGAAAAACAGAAATTGCGGTTTCATTATGGTCTGACAGAGCGACAATTACTTAAATATGTGCATATCGCTGGAAAAGCCAAAGGGTCAACAGGTCAGGTTTTACTACAATTACTTGAGATGCGTTTGGATAATATCCTTTTCCGATTGGGTATAGCTTCGACGATTCCTGGAGCCAGGCAATTAGTTAACCATAGACATATTTTAGTTAATGGTGGTATAGTGGATATACCAAGTTATCGTTGTAAACCGAGAGATATTATTACTACGAAGGATAAACAAAGATCGAAAGCTCTGATTAAAAATTATATTTCTTTATCCCCCCACGAGGAATTGCCAAAACATTTGACTTTTGACTCATTCCAATATAAAGGAGTAGTAAATCAAATAGTAGATAGTAAATGGATTGGTTTGAAAATAAATGAGTTGTTAGTCGTAGAATATTATTCCCGTCAGACTTGAACCTCACAAAAATAACAAAGAAAAATTCATAGAATTTTGTCTGTTTTCGCCGAAATAAAAATAAATAGATCTAAGGGCCTTGGTCCGAATTTTTATTATTCACCTATCACAAACGGACAAGCGGTAATATTTTTTGCTCTTTCTTTTTCCGATATTTGTATTTTACGTATCACAGTAATGTGATTAGGAATCGAGAATTTATATCAAATAAGGGTCCTCTTGTTTAGATGATGGTATTTGATTTGATTCAGTAACGTTGGTGAATTAAGATAAACGGAAAGAGAGGGATTCGAACCCCCGGTAAACAAAAGTCTACATAGCAGTTCCAATGCTACGCCTTGAACCACTCGGCCATCTCTCCTACATAATCTTATTATTGACCAGAAACCGAGTGAATAGTGAATAGCGAGTCATTCATATTATTGCAGTACAAGTGCGACTGATGAATAGTTCCATAGGAAAAATTCCTTTCAAATCAAATTTTCTATTTCTCAACAAAAATTTAGCTCATTAGCTATCCCATAGATTTAATACAAATTATTGAATCGTCCCGTGTATTTTTATATTTAAATTATATGACATGGCATATGCATGTTATGCAAACAAAAAACAAAACGGATACTTACCTTAGTCTAATCCATTTTTTTTATAGGAAAATTATTTCGTTTTGTTTTTTGTTTCTTCTTTGGATCATAACCAAATAAAAACTTCTCGAATTATCAGAATCCGCAGTACAACCCTTGGTTATTCAACTTAGATGAAATATTTATAGTTCCGTTCATTGTTATACTACGAAATTAGAATGAAATCGAATCTGATTTCAATATTTCATATCTCTCCTTGTCTAATCCAAACAAAAGGTCCACATCTTTTTTTATAATTAGTCTGTTTTTATTTTATGTTATTTCGTACCGTACAATTCCTTTAGTTTGCGGGATCATTTTCCCCTTACCCTAAGGGTAATGAAAAGAATTATAGAATGGATTGTTAATTATGCCAA